CCAATAATTATAGTTCATCATGGGTAGAGACACTATTGCTGAGATAATAACCTCTATACGAAATGCTGATATGGATAGAAAAAGAGTTGTTCGCATAGCATCTACTAATATTACCGAAAATATAGTTAAAATACTTTTCCGAGAAGGTTTTCTCGAAAACGTCAGAAAACATCGAGAAAAAAACAACTATTTTTTGGTTTTAACCCTTCGACATAGAAGGAATGGGAAAAGACCCTATAGAAATTTTTTAAATTTAAAACGGATCAGTAGACCCGGTCTACGAATCTATTCTAACTCTCAACGAATTCCTAGAATTTTAGGTGGGATGGGGATTGTAATTCTTTCTACTTCTCGAGGGATAATGACAGACCGGGAGGCTCGACTAGAAGGAATCGGCGGAGAAATTTTGTGTTATATATGGTAATCCTTTTAATATCCAAATGGAATCCGAAACCTCTTCCTATTTGTAAAAAAAAAAAGAAAGAGGGTGAGTTGTCTAATATCCTTTCTCCTCCATTAGTTGATACTTCAGGGGGGCTTTACCTGAAATGAAAGAACAAAAATGGATCCATGAAGGTTTAATTACTGAATCGCTTCCCAATGGCATGTTCCGGGTTCGGTTAGATAATGAAGATCTGATTCTAGGTTATGTTTCAGGAAAGATCCGACGTAGTTTTATACGGATACTGCCAGGAGATAAAGTCAAAATTGAAGTAAGTCGTTATGATTCAACCAGAGGACGTATAATTTATCGACTCCGAAACAAGGATTCGAAAGATTAGGGCGTTTTTATTCAATATGATTCGAGATGAAAAATTTCAAGAAACTTATTTTCTACCAAGAAGTAGATTCAGAATTAAGATAAGGAATGACAAATATGAAAATAAGAGCTTCCGTTCGTAAAATTTGTGAAAAATGTCGCCTAATCCGTAGGCGGGGGCGCATTATAGTAATTTGTTCCAACCCGAGACATAAACAAAGACAAGGATAATCAGACTCGCTAAAGGACTCAATGTACAAATAAGGAATCTGTTTTGACATGAAATGGATATATCCATATATTTCTGACTCATATTTATGAGATGATACAATATGGCAAAAGCTATACCGAGAGCTGGTTCACGTAGGAATGTACGTATTGGTTCACGTAAGAGTGCACGTAGAATACCAAAGGGAGTTATTCATGTTCAAGCAAGTTTCAATAATACCATTGTCACAGTTACAGATGTACGGGGTCGGGTGGTTTCCTGGGCCTCTGCTGGTACTTCTGGATTCAAGGGTACGAGAAGAGGGACACCCTTTGCCGCTCAAACTGCAGCAGCAAATGCTATTCGTACAGTAGTAGATCAAGGTATGCAACGAGCAGAAGTCATGATAAAAGGTCCCGGTCTGGGAAGAGACGCAGCATTACGAGCTATTCGTAGAAGTGGTATACTATTAACTTTCGTACGGGATGTAACCCCTATGCCACATAATGGCTGTAGACCTCCGAAAAAAAGACGTGTCTAGAAATGAACAGTGAAGAAATTTCAAGATAAACAAGAGAAATAAATAATTCAATCAACTAAAATAATATTATTATGGTTCGAGAGAAAGTAACAGTATCTACTCGGACACTACAGTGGAAGTGTGTTGAATCAAGAACAGACAGCAAACGCCTTTATTATGGGCGCTTTATTCTGTCTCCACTTATGAAAGGCCAAGCTGACACAATAGGCATTGCAATTCGAAGAGCTTTGCTTGGAGAAATAGAAGGAACATGTATCACACGTGTAAAATCTGAGAACGTCTCCCATGAATATTCGACTATAACGGGTATTCAAGAATCGGTCCATGAAATTTTAATGAATTTGAAAGAAATTGTATTGAGAAGTAATCTATATGGAACTTGTGACGCGTCTATTTGTGTCAGGGGTCCTGGATATGTAACTGCTCAAGATATCATCTTACCGCCTTATGTAGAAATCGTCGACAATACACAACATATAGCTAGCTTGACAGAACCAATTAATTTGTGTATTGGATTAGAAATCGAAAGAAATCGCGGATATCTTTTAAAAATGCCGCATAACTTTCAAGATGGAAGTTATCCTATAGATGCTGTATTCATGCCTGTTCGAAATGTAAATCATAGTATTCATTCTTATGGGAATGAGAATGAAAAGCAAGAGATACTCTTTCTCGAAATATGGACAAACGGGAGTTTAACTCCGAAAGAAGCACTTCATGAAGCCTCCCGGAATTTGATTGATTTATTTATTCCCTTTTTACATAAGGAAGAAGAAAACTTACCTTTAGAGGACAATCAACACACGGTTTCTTTATCCCCTTTTTCTTTTCACGATAAATTTGATAAACTCAGAAAAAATAAAAAAAAAATAGCATTGAAATCGATTTTTATTGATCAATCCGAATTGTCTCCCAGGGTCTATAATTGCCTCAAAAGGTCCAATATAGATACATTATTAGACCTTTTGAATAAGAGTCAAGAAGATCTTAT